ATATATATATAATATACTAAACGAAAAAAGAAAATTAATAAACTAAATAAATAGCGCCTTCTTTTATTCGAAACGCCTCGTGATCTTCAACCAATTATGTGCTTCAATATAATTACCAGGAGTAAGCGCTATAGCCTGTTTCCAATACTCAGCGGCTTGATCAAACCAAGCCTCCGCAATTTCAGAATCTCCCTGGCGAATGGCCTGTTCTCCCCGGGCGGAATAGGTGGATTAATCCCTTTCCTTAGAACCGTACTTGAGAGTTTCCTACCTCATACGGCTCATCAATTCTTTTAGTGTCCCGTTATGATATCTAACGAATGGGATTTCTCATGGATCTATCCCATTTTTCGGGTTAACCAAAGAGATTCATTACATGAGTTTTAAACTGAAATTTGGATTAATAATCCGTTTTCTTTCGTTTTATCTTTTTTCCCACCTTCAGAATAAAAAATTCCCCCTATCTTTAGAATTTTCTGAAAGGTAACTATCTTGGTTTCCTATAGAAATTTATATAGAATCTTTGAAAAAGACTTTCCCTCCTAAGAAAGAAAAGACTTACTATCTTTGGGATCTGATCCTACACCGCTGCTCAAGACTTTAGGGGATCGACTCTATTACATAAGTGGATTCCTAATTTTTATCTCACATCATGAGATAAGTATATCTACCATCATGACATAAGTACGCAGTTATTATTGTAGCGGCCCCAAACCTTGCTAATTGATCTTTACGGTGCTTCCTCTACCAATTCGATTCTTTTTTTTATCCATAGAAAAAGTAGCTAGGTATATAGATTTCTTCATATTTCAACTTTTATGAAGTTTCTTTCTTTGCTACAGCTGATAAAAATCGTTGTTTTAGACGATGCATATGTAGAAAGCCTTTTTTGTTTTTTTTACTTCTATAGTGAAGATAGTCGCACGTAATGACAGATCACGGCCATATTATTAAAAGCTTGTGGTAAGAATGGATTTCGTTCTAGTGCTCGAAAATAATATTCCAAAGCTTTCGTATGTTCTCCATTACTTGTATAAATAAGACCTATATTATAGAGTATATAACTCCGATCATAGGGATCGATTTCTAGTCGCATAGCTTCATAATAATTCTGTAAAGCTTCTGCATAATTTCCTTCGGATTGAGCTGACATCCGTTACGGTCGCCATTCAATTAAAAGAATCTCCGTTCCAGAACCGTACGCGAGATTTTCATCTCATACGGCTCCTCCCTTATGTGCATAAGGAGAATAATACATGAAATCAAAAAAAGATGAAAATATTCTCATTATGGACTGAGCAGGGCTAGTGTTTTTACAAGAAATCTCTAGCCAACCTTTCTGCAAGAGAGCTGTTCTTAACATCAAGCGTGTTGGGACTAGATAGAAATGAGAACTCGAACAATTTCTTTGTTTTCAACGCTTCCTAATTTCCAGGAATTAGTCACTTCAACAACCTTCGATGGTTATATTGGTATCCAAAGTACGAACGAGATGGATATTTGTTGTCTCAACCATTCTTTTAGTCCCGGGCCCAATAAGGAAAGGGGTAATTTCGAACAAGGTTTTCGTGTTGTTGATTACTAGGTGTAGTGCTTCTTCCCTTATGCTGTCCATTGGTACTAGTGGAGTAGGATTGCCCCATAATACAGAACCTCTAGGTGTAACCTTTCGCTCAATACTAGAATCAAAAATTGAAACATAGCATCTGAGGTTGCATTAATCGAGGATACACGACAGAAGGAATTGTTCTATTTTCAAACTTCACCTTCAACAGGCGTAGATTTATTTCAAAAATTTTCCCGGATCGTGTGTCTTTCTCGTAAGACCGAGAGATATGAAAAAAAAAAGAATCAAATCACACCATCTCTGTAATAGGTAAATGCCTCCTTTTCTCCTGAGGTTGTCGGAATTATTTGCAATAAGATATTGGCTACAATTGAAAAGGTCTTATCGATAAAATTTCCATTTATCCGCGATCTAGGCATAGCTAGCAATCCATTTTATAATTCTTCTCATTCCCTTCTCGTGAGAAAATGATCCCACAAAGAAAAGACTTATACAGTACGAAATAACATAAAAACGGGTTGATTGAAAAAAAAAAGATTATGGGCCTTCTATTCCAATTGTTTCTTTTTGCCAGGAATCAATAAGAAATAGTTTCAACCTAATTTGATGTAGTAGTATACCAACGAGTGGAACTATTCCAATTTCATTGAAGTTACAGATTCGAGTAACTCGATAAATTTTGATTGAATTATGATACAAAGAAGAAAAAGATCAAATAATAATTCTATTATGAAAATAGAATAACCACCCCTTTTTGATGTTATGTACATAGCAGGTCTACAATCCACTATACAAAATGTTTTATGAATCTAGAATAGAGGGGTAAGTAGGGGAAGGGATTTGGTGTTGAGAACTCTAAAACCGCAAAGAAATTTTAGAATTTGTAAGTTATGGAATCGTAGTCTATATAGAATTATCATAATTATGATATAAAAGTCTCGATTAACCCTAGTCTAAAAAATCTAGACCTATCAATCAGTTGATTCGTTCTAATTCATCGATTTAATCGATTCGAAATAGTAGGAGTCATTTTTGCAAACACGAATCCCTCTTTTAATTTAATTAATTCAAAAAAAATTCGTAAGAAAACAACTGTTTCTTTATCCTGGAGCCTGAAAAGAAGGCTCTTTCTTTACTTTTGATGAAAAATTTTCTATTTTTATTTGTAATAGTCATTAATATGACTATATAGTATATAGTTAAAATGGATTGGGCGTATCTATCCAATAATCTAGAATGGAATATGAAGAACTCACTATTCACTCGGTTTTTGGTTCATAATCATTATGTAAGAGAATTGTGTAGGAGAGATGGCCGAGTGGTTCAAGGCGTAGCATTGGAACTGCTATGTAGGCTTTTGTTTACCGAGGGTTCGAATCCCTCTCTTTCCGTACCTTCACTTAATAGACCCATTTGATTTTTTTATTAAAAAAACCGGATCAAATAGCAATGGAGACCTTTATTCCACCAGTTAGACCTTTCATTGATATAGATTCTCTATTCCGAATTGCCATGACTAGGAAGAATACTGGAAATAATATGAAAATAGCCCCGCGGGCTGTGTACATAAATGGGATAAAATCGGGATCAAACCCGTATTTTTCTTGCTTAACCTTAAGGTTAATTTAATTTGACGAAAGGGAAGAAAATGGCCCGAACCTTATTTTAGTTTAGGTTTAAGTCTGACGAGAATAATATTCTACGACTAGCAATTCGTTTATTTTCAAACCGATCCATTTACTCTCTATTATTTGATTGACTACTCCTTTATATTGGAATGGGTAAAGGGTCAAATAGTTTGGCACTTCTGCCTGAGGAGAGGAGTTGAGAGAATTTTGAATCAGAGTTCTGGATTTTTGTTCATCCTTCGCCGTAATAATATCTCGGGGTTTGCAGCGATAACTTGGTATATCTACTATACGCCCATTCAGTAAAATATGTCTATGGTTAACTAATTGGCGGGCTGCGGGAATAGTCGAAGCCATACCCAATCGAAAAAGGATGTTATCCAAACGCATTTCAAGTAATTGTAGTAAAACTTGACCTGTTGACCCCCTTGCTTTTCCGGCGATACGAACGTATTTAAGTAATTGTCGTTCTGTAAGACCATAATGAAAGCGCAATTTTTGTTTTTCTTCTAGTCGAATACGATATTGAGATTTTTTCCCGGAACGGGATTGGTTTCTAAGATCACTTCCGGCTTTAGGCCTTTTATTAGTTAGTCCTGGTAAAGCCCCCAGGCGGCGTATTTTTTTGAAACGAGGTCCTCGGTACCGCGACATAAAGACTCCTTATTCTTAATTTAGAATTCATTTCATTCTTTTTTTTTTTTTTTAAAGAAGTAGTGTACTTGTACTATAAAGAAAAGAAGAATGAGATAAATTGGATAAATATCCAAACTTTCCATTATTATATAATATATATATATTAGTATATATATAAAAGATCCTTTTCCTGACACAGTTGGGAGTTCACTATAAGTTAACCTATAACTTAATCTATAACTTAATAAAATCATGGATTTTTGGAAAGAGGGGAAGACACTTTTTCAATATTCTTTGATTTCAAATTCCAAAGGAAGATTATCCGTTTTTCTTGAATAAAAAAATGAAAAAGAGAAAAAAGCCGGCTATCGGAATCGAACCGATGACCATCGCATTACAAATGCGATGCTCTAACCTCTGAGCTAAGCGGGCCCACAGAACAAACATTTTCTATGCATAGGAATTCAATACACTATAGTATAGTGTCTCTAGAAATATATAATTCCCAATAAATATTGGATATTATAGAACATAACGATTTATATAGCGATATATAATTTTGATTTCTTTATCACAATTCTTAATTCGAATACAATTCGAATATTATTCTATTCGATAGTCAATCTTAAATATTTTTAGAGAGTCTAGTCAAATTTTCTTTTTTTATTTTTGATTTTGAATTCACATGGCATTTGAAATTCTTTTTTTTAGACTTCTATATTTTCTATCCTATATATTTTGAATTCTAGATTTCTTTCAAATTTGATTGATTAGTTATAACTAATCAGACATTCCTCGGCTTTCATTCGTAAGGGGTAAGTTAAGAAAAAAAAAAGAATCGACCCTTCAAGTATCCCCCCTTGCGTGGGGAAATGGGCAGGAAGAGAAAGATATATACCCCATATATATCTTTCTATATTGAATTGCCGATACAGAAATGATAAAATCAATTTGATTGGATCAAATATGGGTTTCCTATAGGTAAGAAAAGGTAATAAAGAAAATACTTTTTTCGAGATAGTAATCACTATCTAATAAATTAATCCAGTATAAATGAAAGAAAAAAGGAATGATATCATAATAAGATCCGAATCTCAAAACAAAAGAAAAGTAAGAGGGGATGTGGCGAAATCGGTAGACGCTACGGACTTAATTAGATTGAGCCTTGA